TAAGCATCCATATGATCCCATAGACCTCTTTTAAGGATTCCAATCTAGAAAAAGAATTGATAGCTTGTACTTCTGTTGTATCAATTATCATTTTAACGATCAACTTCTCCCATAATGATATCTATACTACCTAGTATCGTCATAATATCAGCCAATTTCATTCCTTTAACTAACTGAGGAAGAATTTGCAAATTAATAAACCCCGGAGGACGAATTTTATATCGCCAAGGAAAAACACCCTTATCTCCTATCAGAAAAATTCCCAATTCTCCCTTTGGTGCTTCGACTCTCGTATAAAGTTCTTGCTTCGACAATTCAAAAGTCGGAGAAGGTTTTTTACTAATGAATCGATAGTCAAACTCATTCCATAAAGTATCTTTTACTCTATCAAAGCGGCGGATTTCTAAATTTTCATAGGGCCCTCCAGGAATTCCTTCTAGGGCCTGTTGAATAATTTTTATGGATTCTGTCATTTCACTGATTCGTACTAAATAACGAGCTAATGAATCCCCCTCTTTTTGCCATTGGACTTCCCAATCAAATTCGTCGTAACACTCATAATGATCAACTTTACGAAGATCCCATTGTATTCCGGAAGCTCGTAGCATTGGTCCCGACAAACCCCAATTTATTGCTTCCTCTCCACCAATAATGCCTACTCCTTCAACTCGTTCTAAAAAAATGGGATTCCGTGTAATAAGCTTTTGATATTCAGCAATTCCTGTTAAAAAATAATCGCAAAAATCCAAACATTTATCTATCCAGCCATGAGGTAAATCAGCAGCGACTCCGCCAATACGAAAAAAATTGTGCATCATTCGCATACCGGTGGCAGCTTCGAATAGGTCATATATCAATTCTCTTTCTCGAAAAATATAGAAGAAGGGAGTCTGTGCCCCAATATCTGCCATAAAAGGGCCAAGCCATAACAAATGCGAAGCTATACGACTTAACTCCAACATAATGACTCTGATATAACTGGCCCTTTTAGGGACTTGAATATTGCCTAATTGCTCTGGCCCATTTACAGTTATTGCTTCTGTGAACATAGTAGCTAAATAATCCCAACGTGTTACATAAGGCAAATATTGTATAATTGTTCGATTTTCCGCAATTTTTTCCATACCTCTGTGTAAATAACCCAATATTGGTTCACAGTCAATAACATCTTCACCATCTAGAGTAACAATGAGTCGAAGAACACCATGCATTGATGGGTGGTGAGGTCCCATATTGACTATCATGAGGTCTTTTCTAGCTGGTACAGTCATAGGTTTTTCCTGATTCATTCTTCCATGAATTGCTGAAAGCGAAAAGAAGTTCATCAAACTTTAAGCGAATAATTAAAACTAACTCTTCAAATTAATGAGTTTTTCTCTCTCGAATACCCAACTGCCCTATTAATTCTTTATAACGCGATCTATTTTTTTTTGACAAATAAGCCAGCAAGCGTTGACGTTTTCCCAGAATTTTCCGCAGACCTCTCTGAGATAAATAGTCTTTTTTGTGCAATTCCAAATGTGAAGTAAGTCTCCGTATCTTATTGGTGAAACTTACTACTTGAAATTCAACAGATCCTCTGTTTTCTTTGTTTTCTTCTTGTTCTTGCAAAATAATTGAAATAAATGAATTTTTTACCATAAAAGAATTTCACACTCCCCTTTTTACAGATATTTATTTTATTGATCAGTAATAATAATGTCAGAAATTTTAATGTAGTATACACAATAATCATAATTTCTTTATATATTCCTTATTTTATCAATTAACATTAATCAATAGAAAAATGAAAAAATATGATTGATAGAATAGAACAACAGAATATATAGGAAACTCAAAATTTGAAATCAGGGATACATATATATCCTTAACATACTCAAACGGCTCCCATTATTGGTATCAAACCAATAGCGATTCATACAAGCTAAATCTTCTAATCGATAATTAGGCCAAAAAAAGAACTTTAATTGAATTAATTCATTTTTTTTTCTGTCAATTTTTTTACTTTCATCCAAAAATTGACTCCAGTTTTTTATCTTGTTCTCCTTGCAAAATAATTGATTTTTATGCACAGCATTCTGGTTCTTTAAATTCAAATTGAAAGAAATTAGAATTCTCAATTCTCTACGACGTCTAGACGATAAAATTTTTTCAGGAACAAGCAAATCATAATTATTTTTGTTTCTATTTAAAGTTTTTCTTTTATGTCTTGAAATGGATTCATCAAAATTATTCTTAGCAACGTTTTGGGGGTTTCGGTATCTTTGATTACTCTGGTGCTTACTTTTATGAACCAATGAAATACCTATGATTTGATACATAAAAAACTGTCCGTCATTTTTTACAGATAGACGGGCAGGTTCCATAATTAATATTCCCTTTTTCGTTAATTGTGTAAGATTTAAACGCCTCCTCATTATATCCAGATTCATTTCTTTCCTTTGAATATAGGATATAGTAATTTTTCTTACATTTATGAGGCTAAGCAGGAGACCATATATCTGGATATTATTCATCATTTTTTGATTCAATTGATTCAAACGTCCAGTCCATCTTAATTGCAAAGGAAAATCTCTTTTAAGGAATATTTTTAGTTTTTCGATCGATTCTAAAAAATATTCTTCAATATTGTTTTGATTCTTTAATTCAAAATATTGTTTTGAATTTGATGGGCTAAAATTTAAAAAATCCTCATTCTCCTCTTGCTTTCTCTTGATATTTTGATTTTCACTAAAATTTTGATTTATATTCAAATTAAAAAGAAGTAAGTTGCTTGGGATAAACCAAGGTTTCTCTTTATATTTATGATAAAGTATCACAAACTCTGGAAAGAAAAAATTTTTCGGATTCGATATGAGGCGATTTAAGATTAAGAATTTTTCATTCATTCCCATCCAATCAAAAGACATTCCCATCCAATCAAAAAAGACCTTTTTGTAATTGATTTCGGAATTTGAATCGATTGGAAGATAAAAAATATGAATTTTATCCCTTATTTTGTCCTTATTAGGTTCAACTTGAATATTTGTATTAAATTTCCAACTCAAATATTTTCTATCTGTATTTTTTTCCATATATATAATATCACTTTTTCCTAGATAATTCTTGATAGGAATATTCTTGAGTATGTTAAATTCTTTATTTCTACTGGAATTTTCTTGCTTCTTATTTGTTTCTAATGATGATGATGATCTATAAATATAGGACTTCTTCTTAGTTTCAGAATGAATATATTTATATGATAAAAGATCATATCTATAGTTTTTTTTTAAATTATCCTCTTTATTTGGTAATAAATATACTTTCGAATTTTGTTTTTTTTTGTAATCAAATAATTGGTCTTTTTCATAGAAATACCATTTCCTTAAATCCTTATTTTGAGACGTATGGCATTGATTTATTCCATTTCGCCATTTTTGTGGAACTAATCTAGACCATGTAATCTGAGATAAATCGTATTGATAATGACCTCTTAACCAGTTTTTCCATGGATTCATTCCATAATTTTGAAGTTTCTTATGTCTTATTTCGGAATCAAATATTCCTTGTCTTCCAAAAAAATCCTTGATTTCATTCTTAATAAAAAAAGACGGTCCATTATATTGAAGAATAGATCTTAACTTATTAAAGTTAATAACTTGGGTTTGTGATAATTTAAAAAATACATATTTTTGTGACAAGTAAGATAAATCAAAAAAAATATGTGACTTCTGCTTACTATTTCTAAGATTATTACTATTTCTAAGATTATCAAAAGCCTTTATAGTCATAGGTGAAATCAAGTCAATTTTATTTTGTTTTATTTTATTAATCCCTTCTTGATTTGTTTCATTGTTGTGAATGTATTTTTCAAGAATTTTTTTGGTTGATTCCATAAAAAGTTGTAGAGCTATTCTGCGCATATTAATGATACATAGAAATATATCTATGTATATTTTTTCAATGAAAAATTTAACTATTAATTCAATATTTTTTCTTTTTAATATTTTCCAAATTTTTGGGAGTGATTCTCCATTATTCTTTTTATTATTTTTTTTTTTTTCTATTTGATTTCTAATTGTGTTTCTTCTATCAATTCTATGTTTTATTTCTTCTTCTGCCTGTGAATAATTTGTCCAACCTGTAGATCTATTTTGACTAAATGATTCATTAATTATTTTATTGCTAATTATAGAATCTTTTTCCGTTTGAATTTCACTTGATTCATATATTTCTCTCGGTATAAATAATGGAATTTTCTTTCCTTTTAAAAGTTCTTTTATTTTTTTTTGTAAAAAAAAAAAAGCTTTTGCTTCTTTCTTTGTTATTTTTTTTAAAACTCTTCGAACTCGAAAATTTAATTTTCTTATTTCGACTTTATAGTCTATATCTTTTAAAATGGGTTCAAAAAAGGAAGGTGTTTTTCGAGGAGGACCAAAAGGATATTCCGTTTCCATTCCCAAAATGGTTAAAAAACAAGAATCAAAATCATCTTGTTGCTTTCGATCTCTATCATAAAGTCGTAGCTTAGATCTGTTCCAAGGTTTCAAATGAAAAGGATATAGTATTTTTATCTGAAAACCCTCTCTTAACCAATTTTTAGGAAATTCTGTTTTGGAGAATTGAAGACCATTATAGCTGCACTTTAGATAAATTTCTCTATTCCAATCTTGGAAATCCTCATACCATTCCGGAGATTGCCGTAATAAAATACGGCCAATATTCTTAACTATTATCAATAAGGGTAATTTAATATATCTTCTAAAAATTGATTGAGCTAGTAACAGAACACTTCTTGATTTTTGTGCATATGGAATGTTCTCCCAGAATTCTATTGCGTCTTCCTGGTGGTTTTTTTTTATTTGGAATTGTTGATGTTGATCTAAAATTTCGAATTCTGATTTTTTACCCAACCAGTTTTTAATATTAAAAAAAAGTTTCATTAAGTCGGATATAGGAAAAGGAAAATCTTCCATTTTTTCCAAAAAAAGTGGGGAATGGGGATTTCCTTGAGACGGTCC